TAATGAAATAAAAACTCTTGATTTTAGTTAGTTTCTTTCAACTCATTAACTAATTCATTATGGGATTGATTGTTTTCCATTTCAATCAAAACGATTTCTTAGTAAACGTTAGAATATTATAGATCTAAAATGAACTTTTTTTATTGAGAAAGGCTAAAAAACGACTGAGATATTTTTTTATCAAACCACGTATCCTTTAACAGATTTATTAGTAATCTCATTCGAATTTTAAAATTGAATTTAGGTGTATTCCTTTCTCGAGTTTGACTAAAAAAAGACTCAAGTTTTTTATTAGATTAGGCAAAAGTTTACAATCCTTTGAGGGATTTTATTAAATGTAAATAAAGTATAGAATGACGAAAATCAAGGTCTTTTAGGTTCTTTCTTTATTTTATTAAATCATTAAGTTTGATTTCTATGACCTAGCAGATTCTGCAGATTCTAAAGATATAAATTTGAGAGATAAAGAACGAGAACTAAGAGTTCCAAACCAAAAATTTTTGGTTTTAGAATATTGTATGGAATCAAAATTTTGTTATTTCGAGTAATTTTTGATCCCATTTTCACGGATCTTTCACATATCTATATTTCTTTTTTATGAAGAGAATATTATTTCTAGAAAAAATAGATAATGAAAAATAAATAATAATTTGTTTTGAACAATAGATGTCTTTCACATCCAACTATAACAATGATTTTAAAATGGCAGTTCCAAAAAAACGTACTTCTATATCAAAAAAGCGTATTCGTAAAAATATTTGGAAAAGGAAAGGATATTGGGCGGCGTTAAAAGCTTTGTCATTAGGGAAATCTCTTTCTACCGGGAATTCAAAAAGTTTTTTTGTACGACAAACAAATAAGTCCTAAACTATTGGAATAATCGGAATGGATTTGACTCAAAAATTGGCTCAATAATTTGTTAATATAAAATTCACAATTGGCAGTCCCTATTCTAATCAATATGAAATAGACCAGGTTTCCATCTTATAAGATGTCTAAAAAAAAGAATTCTTCTGTTTGCTGAATTCTAAAAAAAAGCAGAATAAAGAAAAAAATAAAAGATTTTTTATTTCTTTGTAGTAGATTTTCACTAAGATTTTTGTGGTGGGGAGTCTTATTTTCCCCATCGACCTTTACAAAAAAGAAAAATTTTTATCTTTCTCGAGAAGGGCAGATATAATATTTTTAGTTCAAATAAATGGATTGTTGAAACTAATGGATTCCATGTTAAAAAATTTTGGATAACTTTCTGATTAATTTATAATTTTTATAATTTTTAGTAATTACTATATGGAATGTATTTACCATATATCTCCAATTTTGAGCCCAATCAATAAAAGAACTTCATTGTTGAGATATTATGTACAACTAATGTGTCAATTTGGAGTAATCCAAAATATGGTTATTTTGGATTCATTGAGAAAATTTATTTTTTTTTTTATTTATGAAATCAGATAAACGAGAAATAATGAAGTATCAATAAAAGTAAAAAAATGAAAACAGTTTTTTTCTTTTATCGAGAGAATTATCTACTTCCAAAAGTTGGATTTTAGAATAGGATAAACTACGTCAAAGCCCTAAGATAAAAGAGAAATAAACCGGACACCCTAAAAAGAAATGAAACTAATGAACCTTCAAATTGACTTTTGAACTCATTTTTTTTTATCAATTTGAATCTTTACTAAAAAACTTCTTTGATTGAATTGACTTGTTCAATCTCGACGATTGAATATAAATAGGCTATTATTAGTTCGAGCAAGCCGCTATGGTGAAATCGGTAGACACGCTGCTCTTAGGAAGCAGTGCTAGAGCATCTCGGTTCGAGTCCGAGTGGCGGCATACCATCTTCTAAAACAGACCCAATAGATCCTATAATAAAAATAAATTCAATTCCCGATTTATAATTCTTAATTAATATTAATTTAGGGGATTCCCTCCCTTTTTTCATTTTTATGATATTTTCAACTTTAGAGCATATATTCACTCATATTTCCTTTTCGATTGTTTCAATTGTAATTACAATTAATTTGATAACCTTATTGGGCAATGAAATCATAAAACCATATGATTCGTCAGAAAAGGGGATGATAGTTACTTTTTTATGTCTAACAGGATTATTAATCACTCGTTGGATTTATTCGGGCCATTTCCCACTAAGTGATTTATATGAATCATTAATCTTTCTTTCATGGAGTTTCTCCCTTATTCATATAGTCCCTTATTTCAAAATAAGAAAAAATTATTTAACCACAATAACTGCCTCAAGTACTATTTTTACCCAAGGCTTTGCTACTTCGGGTCTTTTAACTGAAATACGTAAACCCGCAATATTAGTACCTGCTCTACAATCGGAGTGGTTAATAATGCACGTAAGTATGATGATATTGAGCTATGCGGCTCTTCTTTGTGGATCATTATTATCCGTAGCACTTCTAGTCATTACATTTAGAAAGATTTTTTATAGTTATACAAGTAATAATTTATTAAAATTAAATGAGTC